CTTCGTTCTCAAATCTGTATTGATAGTTCCATTTTTAGTGGTAGTGACAATTCCAACGATAGTTATATTTATAATTACATTTGTAGCGAAGGTGGAAAGAGTAGTGAAGGCAAGAATTTCGATATAATAACTCGAGAAAATGGTAATGATTTAACTCTAAAAGAAAGTTCTAATGATCTGGATCTATACAAGCATTTGTGGGTTCAATGTGAAAATTGTTATGGATTAAATTATAAGAAATTGCTTAAGTCAAAAATGAATATTTGTGAACAATGTGGATATCATTTGAAAATGAGTAGTTCAGATAGAATCGAACTTTCGATTGATCCAGGCACTTGGGGTCCTATGGATGAAGACATGATCTCTCTGGATCCCATTGAATTTCAGTCTGAAGAAGAGCTTTATAAAGATCGTATTGATTTTTATCAAAGAAAGACAGGATTAACTGAGGCTATTCAAACAGGCACGGGTCAACTAAACGGTATTCCTATAGCAATCGGGGTTATGGATTTTCAGTTTATGGGGGGTAGTATGGGATCCGTAGTAGGCGAGAAAATCACCCGTTTGATCGAATATGCTACCAATAATTTTTTACCTCTTATTCTAGTGTGTGCTTCCGGAGGAGCACGCATGCAAGAAGGAAGTTTGAGCTTGATGCAAATGGCTAAAATATCTTCCGCTTTATATGATTATCAATCAAATAAAAAGTTATTTTATGTATCAATTCTTACATCTCCTACTACTGGTGGAGTGACCGCGAGTTTTGGTATGTTGGGGGATATCATTATTGCTGAACCCAATGCCTATATTGCATTTGCGGGTAAAAGAGTAATTGAGCAAACATTGAATAAAACAATACCTGAAGGTTCACAGGCGGCTGAATATTTATTCCATAAGGGTTTATTCGATCCAATCGTACCACGTAATCCTTTAAAAGGTGTTCTGAGTGAGTTAGTTCAGCTCCACGGTTTTTTTCCAAAATTCAATCAAGTAGAGTCTTAAGTTAAATTATTTTCTTTGTAGTGAAAAGGCAGTTAGTTAGTTTATCAGAATCAAAGTCAAAGCCCATTACGCGGGCTTTGACTTTGTGACATAAAATGGAATTGTCGAAAAACGAATTATGTGGATAATTATTATTATCCGATATTACTAATGAGTAAACCTCTATCGACAAGATAAAAAGTGAATTTTTCCTTCTGTGAAATGAAATTCGAATTTGGCGAGACAAATAAAACGAATTTTATCTTCCTCCATTGCTTGCATATGTATATATAATTCAAATATAGAAAAAATATAATATAAATATAGAGTTTTGCATCTTTCTATATCTCCCGAGAATTCGATTTTTACTAAAAATCCCTGTTCTTGGGTCGGATTCTAACGAATCGAATCTTTCGACAATTTGTAATAAACTTTTTATTTATTAAATTCAAAAATTCGAAATTAAAATTAATTAAAATTAGAAGACAAGAACAATAGAATAATAAGAAAAGTAAGAATAAAGTAAGATAATAAAGAAAGTGGATTATCTTATCATACACCTATTTTATTTGATTTAGAAAGATGGGCAAGTCCTTTTATTTAACCCTACATTCCTTGCACTTATTAGATATCTAGACTCGCTTAGAAATACTTAGTATTTAGATATATTTAGTATAATATACGAATTATAATATAATCATTATAAGATATATTTCTAACTAACAATATAACAGGTACAAATATTAAATTGAGGTACCCATTTTATGACAACTTTCAGCAACTTTCCCTCTATTTTTGTGCCTTTAGTAGGCCTAGTATTTCCGGCAATTGCAATTGCTTCTTTATCTTTGTATGTTCAAAAAACTAAGATTTTTTAGATTGGATGGGGCCAAGACCAAATCTTATCTATTTTTTTTTTCAAGACTTAGATGGCACGGATACCTATTTAGTAGAATATTGTATAACATCCGGCTTCCCCGAACCGAACATAAATGAAACCTCTTATGCATACGTAAACATGATATAGGGTTAAATGAATTATAGCAAGTACCGAACGGATGTATGAAATTAAAGTCTATATATCTAGTAGATCTGTATAGGGGATCATATAAAAGGGGATGATTTTAGATCTAAGCAATTTGATGAATTCCTTCTAAAAGTTCATATCAAAATATCAAAATAGTACTAGTTGATGAGAGTTACTTCGGAAACAAAAAAAAGTAAATTTTGGTTATTCTCTCAATTCCAATAAAATGCAACTGGATCTAGTATGTATGAGTTGGCGATCAGAATCTATATGGATAGAATTTATAGTGGGATCTCGAAAAACAAGCAATTTCTGCTGGGCCTTTATCCTTTTTTTTGGTTCATTAGGGTTTTTATTAGTTGGAACTTCTAGTTATCTTGGTAGGAATTTGATATCTTTATTTCCGTCTCAGCAAATAGTTTTTTTTCCACAAGGAATCGTAATGTCTTTCTATGGGATCGCAGGCCTCTTTATTAGTTCCTATTTGTGGTGCACGATTTTTTGGAATGTAGGGAGTGGTTATGATCGATTCGATAGACAAGAGGGAATAGTATGTATTTTTCGTTGGGGTTTTCCTGGAAAAAATCGTCGCATTTTTCTACGATTCCTTATGAAAGATATTCAGTCCATCAGAATAGAAGTTAAAGAGGGTATTTATGCTCGTCGTGTCCTTTATATGGAAATCAGAGGCCAGGGGGCCATTCCCTTGACTCGTACTGATGAGAATTTAACTCCGCGAGAAATTGAGCAAAAAGCTGCTGAATTGGCCTATTTTTTGCGTGTACCGATTGAAGTCTTTTGAAATGAATTGCAGAGAATAAATGCTTTCTCGCCAGGAGGAAAAAACTCAAGCCAAGAATCCTCTTTTTTCTATAGCAGAACTAAACTGAAGTTTCTTCAGAATGCCCATTCGAACCAAAGCAGACGTATACGGAAGAGTCATAACATAAAAAAAAAGTTTTTTTGTCCACAAAAATTGTTTTTTTTTTATGCGTCTGTAAAACCACTCAATTTAATTCGGTAACAAAACAAGCAAGAAATCGAAATAATGGATTTGTCTCATATATCAAAGTATTTCGAAATAAGGATTTTCGCTTTTTAGTTTCAATATTTTGAGTTGATACGTTAGATACAGAATATAGCCAGGGCGCTCCTTCGCCTCAAAATCTGAATAGAACAATCTTTATTATTTGAAGCGGTTCTTTCGGGCAGTTATCAAAAGAGGGCATCGAATTTGATCAATTGAGATATCTGGAAACAATAACAATATCAATATAACAATAATATAGATATTTCATTCGAACATTCGAATTCAAAATGGATTCTTTTTTTCTATTTCTGTATTCTTTTTAGATTCAAGGACTAAGCACTGAATCAAAAAAAAAAAACAGAGACTAGATTCATGGGCCCCTACCTTATAATATAATGAAATAATATAATGAAAGGCATGCTTGATAGAAAGATTAGATCACATAAAGTCAACGAATGAGGTGGGTTCATTAACAATTCACAGATGAAAAAATGGCAAAAAAGAAAGCATTCACTCCCCTTCTATATCTTGCATCTATAGTATTTTTGCCCTGGTGGATCTCTCTCTCATTTAATAAAAGTCTGAAATCTTGGATTACTAATTGGTGGAATGCTAGGCAATCCGAAACCTTTTTGAATGATATTCAAGAAAAGAGTATTCTAGAACAATTCATAGAAGTAGAGGAACTCTTCCTGTTGGACGAAATGATAAAAGAATACCCGGAAACACATCTACAAAAACTACGTATAGGAATCCACAAAGAAACGATCCAATTGATCAAGATGCACAATGAGGATCGTATCCATACGATTTTGCACTTCTCGACAAATCTAATCTGTTTCGTTATTCTAAGTGGTTATTCTATTTTGGGGAATGAAGAACTTCTTATTCTTAACTCTTGGGTTCAAGAATTCCTATATAATTTAAGCGACACAATAAAAGCTTTTTCTATTCTTTTATTAACAGATTTATGTATCGGATTCCATTCGCCCCACGGTTGGGAACTAATGATTGGCTATATCTACAAAGATTTTGGATTTGCTCATAATGATCAAATTATATCTGGTCTTGTTTCTACATTTCCAGTCATTCTAGATACAATTTTTAAATATTGGATCTTTCGTTATTTAAATCGTGTATCTCCGTCACTTGTAGTTATTTATCATTCAATGAATGACTGAAAAATGATTCGCGTATTCAAGTATAATCTTTCCTTACTTTCTATATAAGCAAAGCATGCAAAGTCGTACTTACTTTACTCTCTCTACCCATCAGGAGCCTCCTCTATTTCAGTAATTTTTTTTCAGTTTTCAGTAAAAGTAAATAGCAGAATCGTGGATAGGGAACTATACTAGTGACCTACCAAATTTTATTGTAGAAATTTTCGGGATCAATGATTGGACCATGCAAACTAGAAATACTTTTTCTTGGATAAAGAAGGAGATTACTCGATCCATTTCCGTATCGCTCATGATCTATATAATAACCGGGGCATCCATTTCAAATGCATATCCCATTTTTGCGCAGCAGGGGTATGAAAATCCACGAGAAGCAACTGGGCGTATTGTATGTGCCAATTGCCATTTAGCTAATAAACCCGTGGATATTGAGGTTCCACAAGCGGTACTTCCTGATACTGTATTTGAAGCGGTTGTTAGAATTCCTTATGATATGCAACTGAAACAAGTTCTTGCTAATGGTAAGAAAGGGGCTTTGAATGTGGGTGCTGTTCTTATTTTACCGGAGGGGTTTGAGTTAGCCCCTCCTGATCGTATTTCGCCCGAGATGAAAGAAAAGATAGGCAATCTGTCTTTTCAGAACTACCGCCCCACTAAGAAAAATATTCTTGTGATAGGTCCTGTTCCTGGTCAAAAATATAGTGAAATCACCTTTCCTATTCTTTCCCCAGACCCTGCTAGTAATAAGGATGTTCATTTCTTAAAATATCCCATATACGTAGGC